AGAGTTAAAATAGGGACAAGCATCCATATGATCCCATAGACTTCTTTTAAGGATTCCAATCTGGAAAAAGAATTGATAGCTTGGATTCCTGTTGTATCAATTATCATTTCAACGATCAACTTCTCCCATAATGATATCTATGCTACCTAGTATCGTCATAATATCAGCCAATTTCATTCTTTTAACTAACTGAGGAAGAATTTGCAAGTTGATAAAACCCGGTGGTCGAATTTTCCACCTCCAAGGAAAAACACTCTGATCTCCTATCAGAAAAATTCCCAATTCTCCTTTTGGTGCTTCGACTCTTACATAAAGTTCTTGCTTGGACAATTCAAAAGTTGGAGAAGGTTTTTTACTAATAAATCGATAGTCAAAATCATTCCACTCAGGGTCTTTTATTCTATCAAAGCGTCGTATTTCCAAATTCTCATAGGGTCCTCCTGGAATTCCTTCCAGAGCCTGTTGGATAATTTTTATGGATTCTGTCATTTCATTGATTCGTACTAAATACCGAGCTAATGAATCCCCTTCTTTTTGCCATTGAATCTCCCAATCAAATTCGTCGTAACACTCATAACGATCAACTTTACGAAGATCCCATTGTATTCCGGAAGCTCGTAGCATTGGCCCTGATAAACCCCAATTTAGTGCTTCTTCTGCGCTAATAATGCCTACGCCTTCAACTCGTTCTAAAAAAATGGGATTACGTGTAATAAGTTTTTGATATTCAGCAACTTCGGTTAAAAAATAATCACAAAAATCCAAACATTTATCTATCCAGCCATGAGGTAGATCAGCAGCAACTCCTCCGATACGAAAATAATTATGCATCATACGCATACCGGTAGCAGCTTCGAATAGGTCATATATCAATTCTCGTTCTCGAAAAATATAGAAGAAAGGGGTCTGTGCCCCAATATCTGCCATAAAAGGGCCAAGCCATAACAAATGGGAAGCGATACGACTCAACTCCAACATAATAGCTCTGAGATAGCTAGCCCTTTTAGGTACTTGAATATTCCCTAGCTGTTCGGGTCCATTTACGGTTATTGCTTCTGTGAACATAGTAGCTAAATAATCCCAACGCGTTACATAAGGCAAATATTGTATAATTGTTCGATTTTCTGCAATTTTCTCCATCCCTCTATGTAAATAACCCAATATTGGTTCACAGTCAATAACATCTTCACCATCGAGAGTAACAATCAGTCGAAGAACACCATGCATTGATGGGTGGTGAGGGCCCATATTGACTATCATGAAGTCTTTCCTTGTAGTTGGTCCAATCATAAGTTTTTCTCGAGTCATTCTTTCATGCATTCTTGAAAGTAAAAAGAAGTTCATCAAAATGTAAACGACTGAGCTCAAATGGTATCACGCTTCAAATTAAATTAAGGAGTTTTTATCTCTATCTCTCGAATATCCAACTCATCAATTAATTCAATATAGCGTCCTCTATTTTTTTTTGACAAATAGGCTAGCAGTCGTTGACGTTTTCCCAAAATTTTTCGCAAACCTCTCTGAGATGAAAAGTCTTTTTTGTGCAATTCCAAATGTGAAGTAAGTCTCTTTATCTTAGTGGTGAAACTGAATACTTGAAATTCAACAGACCCTCTGTTTTCTTTTTGAGAAATAACCGAAATGAATGAATTTTTGACCATAAAAAAATTCTCCTTTCCCTTTTTACAGATATGGATTTTACCGATCAGTAATAATAATGCCATTAATTTGAATGTGGTATATACAATAATCTAATCCGAATTTCTTTATGAACTACTAATTTTCTGAATTCAAATCAATCAATCCACTTTCAAATTTTAGATAGGAATAGAAAAGGATTGGTACATTTTCGCATCGAAGAATTTAGACCTAAAATGAAGAAGGTTCTGTTGATTCATTTCGAGATCTAATTGAGACATTATCCAATTTCGTATTGGATACTAGAATGAAATGTGAGACAAGACATGTGATCTGTGTATTTGTGTGCTTTCAGATACCCTATATTTTCTATCTATCCTATTTCAGATACCCTATATTATATTATTATATATAGGGTATAGGATAGATAGAAAAAGTGTATTATCCACGAATTTTCAATCGTGGATAAAGATGTATTCTTAACATACTGAAACGACTGCCATTATTGGTATCAAACCAATAACGATTCATACAAGCTAAATCTTCTAATCGATAATTAGGCCAAAGAAAGTGCTTTAATTTCATTAATTTGAATTGATTTTTCTCTCTATCAAGATGGTTATTGTCATGTGAAACTTGTCTGCTGTTTTTTACGTTCTTTCCGTTCCAAAATACTGGATTTCTATCTACATCATTTCTATTCTTTGAATTCAAAGAAATTTGAATTCTGAATTCTCTACGACGTCTAAACGATAAAATATTTTCAGGAACAAGTAAATCAAAATGATTTTTGTCTCTATTTCTACTTATTCTGTTATGTGAAATATGTGAAATACCTTCATCAAAATCGTTCTTAAGAACATATCTTCCCTCTTGGTATTTCAGTTTGGTCTTAGTCTTACTCTTATGAACCAACGAAGTACCTATGGTTTGATACATAATAAATTGTCCATCTTTTTTTCCAGACAGACGAATGGGTTCTATAGTAAATGCTTCTGTTTTCATGAATTGTGTAAAATTCTGAACCATCATGATACCCAAATTCAGTTGTCTCCTTTCAACCGAGGCTAGAAGAATTTTTCTTGGATCTCTCAGTCTAAGCAGGAGACAATACATCCTGATATTATTGATCATTCTTTGATTCAAAGTATCGTCGAATTTCAATTGAAAAAGAAAATAACGTTTCAGGAATAAATCTAGTTCTGTTTCCGTGTTGCTTTTTTTTCTTTTCTTTTTCCCTTTTTTCATGCCTGATCTTTCAGAATTTTCTTTAATATCTTTTTGTTGTGGGAGAACGGATTTAAGATCTCCTCGGCTTGTGGATTCTTTTTCTTTTTGATTTCGATGATTCGATGCTATCAAAAAACTTCCTTTTTCCTTGTCATTGATCTTTTCCTTTTCAGTACTACTACTATTTTGATTTCTATTCAAATTTAAAAGAAGTAATTTGCTTGGTATAACCCAAGGTTTCGTTTTATATGCATTAGAAAGGAACACAAATTCTGGGAAGAACCAACGATTCGATATGAGATCCTTTAGGATTTTTTCATTCATTCCCATCCAATCAAAAAATCCGTTTGAATTTGGTGGATTGATTTCTGGAATCATATCTGGAATCATAAGATAAAAAAGATCATTTTTCTGAATTTTTTCAGAATTCTTAGTACGCATTTTTTTCCTTTGATTCCTATTGGTATCGATCATGATCCAGGACTCAATTTCGTGTTTTTTTCTAAGATCAAAATGGAGAATTTTCCAATCCAAATATTTTGTATCGGTCGTTTTTTCCATATCTAGAATCTTTCCTAGAAAATTCTTAATAGGGACGTTCCCCGACCTATCAAAAAGTTTAGCCGTTTTATAAGAAATCTCTTGGTTCGTATTTCCTTGAAACGGAGATCCATAAAAACAGCATTCCCTTTTATTTTCATAATTAAGAAATTGATATGATAAAAGATCATATCTATAGTATTTTTGAAAATTATCTTTTTGATTAGATAATGAATCCACTTCAAATTGTTTTTGTTTTTTGAAATGGTCACATTTGCTAAAATTTTCATTTTTAGCTATACGACGCTGATGAACTCTATTTCGCCATTTTTCTGGTATTAATCTAGACCATCTGATCTGGGATAAATCGTATTGATAACGTCCTCTTAACCCTCTTAAGCAGGTTTTCCAGTGATTCATTTCATAACTCGAATGACCCATTCCTTGTGTTTCAAAAGGAGCCTTTATTTCGGGCTTAAGAAAAAAAGGGCTTCCTTGATGTTGAAGAACAGATTTATACGAGTTACTAAGTTGGTGTGATAATTTGTAAAATACATATGCTTGTGACACGCAGGATAATTCATAAAAAAGATGTGAAATTATTTGACTATTTCCAATATAATCAAGTGCCTTTTTGATAGTAGAAATAATTGGATTTTTCTTTTTTTTATTCATTTTTTCTTCTTCATTATTCATTTTTTCTTCTTCATTATTAGAAATGGATTTTTTTTTTGTTGATTCAAGAGAAAGTTCTGTATTCATTCTGGGAATATTCATGATAGATAAAAAGATATCTGTGTATATTCTTTGAATGAAAGATTTGAAAAACAGGGGTAATTTTGCGATTAATCCAGCAGCTCTTCTTTTTAATATTTGCCATTTTTCGAATCTTTTAGCATTATAACTTGTTTTGTTAGGACTAAGATTATTGATTCTTGGAGTTACTTTTTTTTTCTCTTTTGTGATTCTTTCTACTTGATTTCGAATTGTACTTGTTCTATCAGTGAGATCCTTCATTTTTTTTTCTGTCACTGAAGAATTTTTCCAACTCGGAGATGTAATTTGATTAACTGATTCGTGAATTATCTGATTGCTGATTATGGAATCTTTTTCTTCTTTAATTTCACTCGATTCATATACTTCTACTTCTTTTAACCGCAATAATCGAATTGGATTTACTTTTGAAAGTTCTTTTATTATTCTTGTTATAAAAATAAGACTTTTGATAACCCAATTGTTTGTTTCTTTTGAAACTTGTTGAAATAATTTAGTTTTTCCTTTGAAAACTATTCGAGCTCGAAAATAGTGCTTCGGTAATTGTCGAATTTTTTTTTCGAGTTCCTTTAAAATGGGTTTAAAAAAGGAAGGTTGTTTTCGGGGCGAACCAAAAGGACGTGCAGCTTCCCTTCCCGAAACTGTTAAAAAACAAAAATCCTCTTTGTTGTTTTGCATTAGATTTGATCCTAGGTTCGATTTGTGCCAAGGTTTCAAACGGAAAGGAAATAAGATTTTTATCTGAATACCGTCCAGGAACCAATCTTTCGGAAATTCTGTTTCGGATAATGGAACACCGTTATAGGTACATTTAACAT